ATTTATAATTTCATTTGTAGTGAAAGTGGAAAGATTCGTGAAAGCAAAAATTACAAGATAAGAACTAATAGGAATCGTAGTAATTTAATAAGTTCTAAAGATTTCGATATAACTCAAAACTACAATCAATTGTGGATTCAATGCGACAATTGTTATGGATTAATGTATAAGAAAGTCAAAATGAATGTTTGTGAACAATGTGGACATTATTTGAAAATGAGTAGTTCAGAGAGAATCGAGCTTTCGATTGATCGGGGTACTTGGAATCCTATGGATGAAGACATGGTCTCTGCGGATCCCATTAAATTTCATTCGAAGGAGGAACCTTATAAAAAGCGTATTGACTCTGCTCAAAAAACTACAGGATTGACTGACGCTGTTCAAACAGGTACAGGTCAACTAAACGGTATTCCGGTAGCCCTTGGGGTTATGGATTTTCAGTTTATGGGGGGTAGTATGGGATCCGTAGTAGGCGAAAAAATAACTCGTTTGATCGAGTATGCTACCAATCAATGTTTACCTCTTATTTTAGTGTGTTCTTCCGGAGGAGCACGAATGCAAGAAGGAAGTTTAAGTTTGATGCAAATGGCTAAAATTTCTTCAGTTTTATGTGATTATCAATCAAGTAAAAAGTTATTCTATATATCAATTCTTACATCTCCTACTACCGGTGGGGTGACAGCTAGTTTTGGTATGTTGGGGGATATCATTATTGCCGAACCCTATGCCTATATTGCATTTGCGGGTAAAAGAGTAATTGAACAAACATTGAAAAAAGCCGTGCCTGAAGGTTCACAGGCGGCTGAATCTTTATTACGTAAGGGCTTATTGGATGCAATTGTACCACGTAATCTTTTAAAAGGTGTTCTGAGCGAGTTATTTCAGCTCCATGCTTTTTTTCCTTTGAACAAAAATTAAATAAAATAGAACGGTTAGTTTATCAGAATTAAACGAAAACCCTGAAAAATTCATTTTCCTCCCTTGCTTGCATATGTATAGATAATTCAAATAGAGATATATACAGATATATAGAGAGTCTTCCATTTTGTAGAAATTTGTAATGGAATAACATTTTTTCTTTATTAATGACTATTATAAGATATAAGACAAAAAGAATAATAAATCTAACAAGGGGATTATGATACATCTATTTTATTTTGAAAGATTAATAAGTCCATTTATTTAGTTTGGCATTTCTTGTACCTATTTTTTTATTCTATTTCTATTAGGTTCTATTCTATAATATTTCTATTAGGTTGTATATTAGTATTAGATATATATTTACTTAAAGATACTTAGTATAATTATATAATATATATAATAGAAATAATAAAAATACAAGATATTCTAAGATATCTTTAGAATTCAGAATATAACAATAACAGGTACAAATATTAAATTGAGGTACCCATTTTATGACAACTTTCAATAACTTACCCTCTATTTTTGTGCCTTTAGTAGGCCTAGTCTTTCCGGCAATTGCAATGGCTTCTTTATTTCTTCATATTCAAAAAAATAAGATTTTTTAGATCGGCTGAGACCTAATCGTATCACTCCTTTTTTTATTTTAAAAACTTCGATTCGATAAGACCCATTTGGTAGAATATTGTATAACACATAGATTCCTACAAACATAAATAAAAAAAGCTCTTATGCATGTGTAAACGTAAATAAATTTGCGCTTTTTTGAAAAAAAAAATGAATCATCATCGGGCCGATGTATGAAATTCAAGTCAATCTATTTATTTGTATGTATATAGCTATAGGGGATCATATAAAGGAAGGAGATGTTATTATTTAAGATATAAAAAATTCTATGAAGTACTCCTAAGGTAAAGGTTCACAACAAAATAGTTGATGAGAGTTACTTTGAAAACAAAAAAAGGAAAGTCATATTTTCTCAATTCCAAAAAATTGTATAACTGGATCTAATATATATGAGTTGGCGATCAGAATCTATATGGATAGAATTTATAACGGGGTCTCGAAAAACAAGTAATTTCTGCTGGGCCTTTATCCTATTTTTAGGTTCATTAGGATTCTTATTGGTTGGAACTTCCAGTTATCTTGGTAGAAATGTTATATCGTTATTTCCGTCTCAGCAAATCATTTTTTTTCCACAAGGGATTGTGATGTCTTTCTATGGGATCGCAGGTCTCTTTATTAGTTGCTATTTGTGGTGCACTATTTTGTGGAATGTGGGTAGTGGTTATGATCTTTTCGACCGAAAAGAAGGAATAGTGCGTATTTTTCGTTGGGGATTTCCTGGAAAAAGTCGTCGCATCTTTTTACGATTCTTTATGAAAGATATTCAGTCCATCAGAATAGAAGTTAAAGAGGGTGTTTCTGCTCGGCGTGTCCTTTATATGGAAATTCGAGGTCAAGGGGCTATTCCTTTAATTCGTACTGATGCAAATTTTACTACACGAGAAATTGAGCAAAAAGCTGCTGAATTGGCTTACTTCTTGCGTGTACCAATTGAAGTATTTTGAAATGAATTAATTTTAAAAGACTAAATGCTTTGGCAGTAGGAAGAAAAAACTAAAGAATTTATTTCTTTTTTTTTTTGTCAATTGAATATTCATCTATTCTTTTATGCTCGTTTTTTTGATATATTTGATAGAAAAGAAAAGGAGTTTCTTCGTCTCGAAATTAGTATTGATCGAAAAAAGGGGGAATAACATCCTGGAAACCCTAATTTTTTCTTGATTCAAGTTGGAAGTATATTCTGAGTCTATTTCTGTATTCTTTCTAGATTCAAAGCAAAGACTCAGTATTGAATCAACAGAAAAAGAGAAAATGGATTCATAGGCTCACTACATTCTATTGGAATTAGAATAGAAACTCATGCTCGATAGAAATATTAGATCTAATAGAATCAACAAATGAGGTAGGTTCATTAACAATTCACAGATTCAAAATGGCAAAAAAGAAAGCATTCATTCCTTTTTTTTATTTTACATCTATAGTCTTTTTGCCCTGGTTGATCTCTCTCTGCTGTAATAAAAGTTTGAAAACTTGGATTACTAATTGGTGGAATACTAGACAATGCGAAACTTTTTTGAATGATATTCAAGAAAAAAGTGTTCTAGAAAAATTCATACAATTAGAAGAACTATTCCAGCTCGATGAAATGATAAAGGAATACCCAGAAACCGATTTACAACAATTTCGTCTAGGAATCCACAAAGAAACGATCCAATTCATCAAGATACACAATGAGTATCGTATCCATACAATCTTGCACTTCTCGACAAATCTAATATCTTTCGTTATTCTAAGTGGTTATTCCTTTTGGGGTAAGGAAAAGCTTTTTATTCTGAATTCTTGGGTTCAAGAATTCCTATATAATTTAAGTGATACAATTAAAGCTTTTTCGATTCTTTTATTAACTGATTTATGTATCGGATTCCATTCGCCTCACGGTTGGGAACTAATGATTGGTTATATTTACAAAGATTTTGGGTTTGCTCATTATGAGCAAATTTTATCTGGTCTAGTTTCTACCTTTCCAGTCATTCTTGATACAATTTTTAAATATTGGATCTTTCGTTATTTAAATCGTGTATCTCCCTCACTTGTAGTGATTTATCATGCAATAAACGACTAAAAAATGATTCACCGATCCAATTTTAATCTTATACATCATAACCAAATCAAAGTCGTATTTACTTTACTCTTTTTACCCATGAGGGATTCCTTGTATATTTCAACACAAAAGATTTTTTTTCAGTAAATGTAAATAGCAGAATTGTGGCTAGGGAAGTATATTATCGACCTACCTAACTTTATTGTAGAAATTTTCGGGATAAACGATTGGACCATGCAAACTAGAAATACCTTTTCTTGGATAAGGGAAGAGATTACTCGCTCCATATCTGTCTCACTCATGATATATATAATAACTTGGGCATCCATTTCAAGTGCATATCCGATTTTTGCCCAGCAGAATTATGAAAATCCACGAGAGGCAACTGGGCGTATTGTATGTGCCAATTGCCATTTAGCTAATAAGCCCGTGGATATTGAGGTTCCACAAACGGTACTTCCTGATACTGTATTTGAAGCAGTTGTTAAAATTCCTTATGATATGCAACTAAAACAAGTTCTAGCTAATGGTAAAAAAGGAGCTTTGAATGTGGGAGCTGTTCTTATTTTACCGGAGGGATTTGAATTAGCCCCCCCCGATCGTATTTCACCCGAGATGAAAGAAAAGATAGGAAATCTGTCTTTTCAGAATTATCGCCCCAATAACAAAAATATTCTTGTAATAGGTCCTGTTCCTGGTCAAAAATATAGTGAAATAACCTTTCCTATTCTTGCCCCAGACCCTGCTACTAATAAAGATGTTCACTTCTTAAAATATCCTATATACGTGGGTGGAAACAGGGGAAGGGGTCAGATTTATCCTGATGGTAGCAAAAGTAACAATACAGTTTATAATGCTACGGCAGGAGGGATAATAAGCAAAATTTTACGAAAAGAAAAAGGGGGATACGAAATAACCATAGTGGATGCATCGAATGGACGCGAAGTGATTGATATTATCCCTCGAGGCCTAGAACTTCTTGTTTCAGAGGGCGAATCCATTAAACTCGATCAACCATTAACGAGTAATCCTAATGTGGGTGGATTTGGTCAGGGGGATGCGGAAATAGTACTTCAAGATCCATTACGTGTCCAAGGCCTTTTGTTCTTCTTAGGATCGGTTGTTTTGGCACAAATCTTTTTGGTTCTTAAAAAGAAACAGTTTGAGAAGGTTCAATTATCCGAAATGAATTTTTAGATCTGTCTATTTAGCTTTATCAAATTCGTAAAAAAGAAAAAAAAATTATGAAAAGCCTTTTGCCTCTCTTTAGATTTGCTATTCCTTTTCGACCAGATGTCAGGAATTACTTGTATCATAGTCCTAATCCTAGTATGTATATTGAGAAGAATTCACTTTACCCCCCCCTTTTATTTATTTTTCAATAAAAATTTGAAAAATGGGAAGGGGGTGT